AATTTATATAAAAATACGGGGGATATTAGGAAGTAACCCGAAAGTAACTATTTTTATGGCGGGGGTATTTTGGCATTTGAAAATTATTTCTGGAGGAAAAAAGTAAAATACCGGGTTATAAAAATTGTGTTGGGTATTTTTATATTAAACAGTTTTCTCGGGGCGGGTGAGGGGGTGTAAAAATAGTTCTATAGAATTTTGGGATTGTGAGGAATATTGTATTTTTGTCGTATGTTTTGTTTTCAAATTTAAAAAACGGGGTGTTGAAAATTTTTTTATTGCGGTGAACTTATAATAATGGAATGGTGAAAATTTACGGTCAAGGAAAAAATATGTCTAACAAACATGAAGAATTATCGGCGGGTAGGGAATGTGCTAGGCCAAGAATCGAGCTCCACCCGGACTGGATGGTCTACCCCGGTGAGGGGAACGGTAACGAGCATATATGGGTGTCAGGTGAAAGGTAGAGAAAAAAAGGACAACCAGGGGTGGATCGAGCATACGTGATAAGAACATGAGAGTGAATGTACCAATATAAAGGGTGCGACCAAATGCCTCTTAAAAAGCAAGTAGGGCGGGGTGGTTCCGGACCATTGAGATGATCTTGAGAGTGTAACCAGCGGCCTTGGAAAAAACACTAAGGGAGGAGTTACAGTATATGGACGTGAGAAGCGGGACTGTGTGCTTTCAGTGGAAGGATAGAGGGTTTCACGGGCTGGACTAAATCATGGGACACCACTTGGAACAGGATAGTCATGGTTACTAATAATGGATAGCCGAAGATAACATGGAACGTTAGGGTAATGCGGAGGTAAATTTCGTGTTTTATACCAGTTTTTTTATACAAATAATTATAGTATAATTCCCGTTTATTAGGCGTGAGGCAAATCATTAATGTATAATTATACATAGTGAAATAAAGATTAATAGCTAAGAGATACATTATAGTCGGAATTGGGATTAAACGTGTGGGGGGGGGTAGGGGGGGGGTCCTAGGAGGATTGTTTATTTTTTTGTCAAAGAGTAGTTTAAGTAAAATGCTGGCTTTGGGGGCTAGAGATGGGTAGTCCTTCTTTGATGCTCTAAGGGTTGATAATCCGGCTTTGTCTTACAAGGACAATGCTTTAGAGGTAAGCTATTGGAGCACATAGTCGAGATTTTATTTTCTAATCAGCCAATTAGTGGGTTTATAATGAAGAATGAGAAGTATAGAATGGCGGTTACTTGGCCGATAGTATTAAATGGCGGTTCTACTGGTTTAGTAGCTGCTCACGTGATAGTTATGAATGTGGCGACTAGGGTTCAGAATATAAGTTGTATTATGGGACGGAATGTTATAGATCGGATGCGTGAGGTGTGTGTAAATGGTGCTGTTATTAGGATAGCTACAGAGAGTACTAGTGCTAAGGTTCCCCCTAGCTTATTTGGAATTGATCGTAGGATGCCATAGGCGAATAGGAAGTATCATTCTGGTTTAATGTGTTGTGGTGTTACTAGTGGGTTAGCTTTTGAGAAGTTTTCAGGGTCATTAAAGATATTTGGGATGAACGATATAATAATGAATATTGTGGTTAGTATAATGGTCAGTATTAGTATGTCTTTATGTGAGTGGTACGGATGGAATGGGATTTTGTCAATGTCCGAGTTTGTTCCTAATGGGTTGCTTGATCCTTCAGTGTGTAGAAGTATGATGTGGATTGAGGATATTGAGATAATAGTAAATGGGAGGATAAAATGGAGAGCAAAAAATCGGGTTAGGGTGGGGTCGTTAATTGAGAAGCCCCCCCAGAGTCAGGTTGTTAGTGTTGTGCCGATATATGGTACAGCTGTTAGTAGATTTGTGATTACTGTTGCTGCTCAGAATGATATTTGTCCTCATGGTAGGACGTAGCCAAAGAAGGCTGTTGCTATAAGGATAATTAGTAGTGTAGTTCCCGAGAGTCAGACATTTTTGTTTAGGTAGGACCCGTAGTATAGTCCCCGTGCGATATGAATGTAGATACAGATAAAGAATATAGATGCGCCAATTGCATGAAGATTTTGTATTATTCAACCGTATGGTACATCTCGTGTGATGTGAACAATAGATGAAAAGGCTAGATTGATGTTGGCTGTATAGTGGATGGCTAGGAAGAAGCCAGTTATGATTTGTAGTGCTAGGCAGGTTAGTAGTATGGATCCAAAGTTTCACCAGGTTGAGATGTTTGACCCTACTGGTAGGAGGTTAAATAGTAGAAGTGTGTGTTGGTTGGACATATTTTTGTAGTTGATTTACAACAGTGGTTTTTCGGGCCGCAAGTCTCAGTTGAGCAAGAATTATGGTTATGATAAATTATTTTTTTGGTTTTATTTTGGTATTTTTAGTTTTGAGTGTTGCAGTTTTGAGTGTGGTTTCTGTTCCCTATCAAGGGGTGATTGCTTTAATGGGGGTTTCTTTTTTTTGTTGTATTTTTATAGTTGTTTTGGGTCGCACATTTGCAGCTTTGGTGATGTATATTGTATATTTGGGTGGGTTGGTTGTGGTTTTTGGGTATTGTGTAAGTGTGGAGAAGGACAGTGTTGTTTTTAAGATTGGTGTGGTTAAATATTTTGTTATTTTTGTATTTGTGTCGTTTGCTGTTTTATGGTCATTAGTAGGGGGGGTTAGTGGTTTACTAGTTTATACTAATTGAGAAGATTTAGTTTGTTTAGAGGTAAATGGGGGTGGTGTTTTTTATTTTGGTGGCGGGGTTGGATTGATTGTGTGTTCTTGGGGGTTATTAGTTGTGTTGTTTTCTATTTTAGTAATTTTAAGTTGATCTCGGTTGGGAGGTTTACGTCCTTTTAGATGGTAATAAGAATGGCTAGCATTATGCTGATGGTGAATATCGCTATGTAGTTTTTAATTATATTTTTTTGTTGTGTTGAAATGTGGATTGCTGGTGTGAGTGTGTTTGATAGGCCTTTTGGCCCCCAGTTTTCTATGGCCCATAGATCTATTAGTTCGGTGGATATTTGTTGGCTGATTTTTAGTGTGTTTATTGTGATAATTCGGTGGGGTGTGTTGAAGAATGCTAGTTGGTTAAAGAATAGGCTTTGTTTGTTTGGTTTTTTAGGTTTGAGGTGATTAGTTATGTTGGACAGATCTTTTGATAATAGGACCCCCATTATGGTGGCAATTAGTGCTATGAATTTAATTGATTTTGGTATTGTTGTTATCGTTGTGATTTGTAGTGTTGAAGCTTTTGTTATGGTTCCAATCAGAATAGTTGTGAGTGTTAGTCGTATTAGTGGGCTTGTAATAGTTTTAGTTTCATTGTGGGTATTGTGGTTAGTTCGTGGGTATCCTGTTATTGTTGTTAGTATAATTTGTGTGCTGTAACAGGCGGATAAGATAGTTGCGATTACTGTAATTGTAATGCCTCATGAGTTAGTATGAGAGTTAACTAGTGTTTCAATAATGGTGTCTTTTGAGTAAAAGCCGGATAGAAATGGTATTCCTATAAGTGAGAAGTTGGCAATGATTAAGAATGATGATGTTATTGGTAGGGTCTTTAATAGGCCGCCTATTATTCGAATGTCTTGTTCATTGTTTAGGTTGTGAATGTAAGACCCTGAGCATAGAAATAGTAGGGCTTTGAAGAAAGAGTGGGTAATTATATGTAGGAATGCTAGGGTTGGTTGATTTAGTCCTACCATGGTTATTATTAATCCTAGTTGGCTTGTGGTAGATAGCGCAATGATTTTTTTGATGTCTAGGTGGGTGGTTGCTGCTGCAGCAGCGAATGCTGTTGTTGTTGCTCCTAGTATTAAGCAGCAAGTCATTATAGTATTATTGTTATGTAGAATTGGGTGTAGTCGGATTAGTAGAAATACTCCGGCTACTACTATTGTGCTGGAGTGTAGGAGGGCTGAAACTGGGGTTGGGCCTTCTATGGCTGAGGGGAGCCACGGATGGAGGCTGAATTGTGCAGATTTTCCTGTAGCTGCTGCTAGTAGTCCTATTATGGGGATGGTGTTTATTGTTTCATGTTGAGTTATAAGTTCTTGCATATTGATTGATGATGTGGTTATTAATCAGGCAGTTGTTATAATTAATCCAATGTCTCCGATGCGATTGTAGATAATGGCTTGTAGGGCTGCTGTGTTGGCGTCTTGACGCCCGTATCACCACCCGATGAGGAGAAAGGATATAATTCCTACCCCTTCTCAGCCGATAAAGAGTTGGTATATATTATTTGCTGTAATGATTACTAGTATTGTGATTAGGAATATTAATAAGTATTTTGTAAATTTATTGTTGTGTGGGTCGGTGGATATGTACCAGTTAGAAAACTCTGTGATTGATCATGTGATAAATAGGGCAATTGGAATAAATAGTAGTGATAGTGTGTCTAGTGTGATGGAGATATCAATGTTTTCTGTTGGTGTGGTAATTAGAGGTATTAGTGATATTGTAAGTTCATTGTTGTTTAATAGTGGGTTGATGGGGATTAGGCTAATGAGGAAAAGTAGTATAAGATTCTTTTTAGCGTTGTGTGGTTGTAAGATGGATATAGTGAGTGATAAAAGGATGGTTAAGATAATTGTTGGGGTGATTAAGTTCATTTCTACTACTTGGATTTGCACCAAGGATTATGGTGCCTAAGACCAGGGGAAAACTACTATCCTTTAGTAGAGGGGGCTGGTTGTTATTTCCAGATTAAAGAGTTAGCAGATCTTATGGCTCCCTCGGGTATATGAGGATGGCTCCTAATGTCAAGGTCACAGCTTGGTATTTTTTTTAAATTACGTATACTTAGATAACCAGTTCTGGTTTTAGGGAGATTAGTATTAGTGGAATAATATGTAGTATTATTAGAAGGTGTTCTCGTGAGTGTGTTGGGTGTATTGTTGTGTTTAATGTGGGTGTGCCTATTTGTGTTGATAGGAATATATGTAGAGAGTAGGATGCTGTGATTAGTATTGAAAGTCCAAATATAATTATTGTTGTTGGACACCAGTTAAATAGTGAGGATGCAATTAATAGTTCTCCTGTGAAGTTTATTGTGGGTGGGGTTGCAATGTTTATTAGGTTTGTTAGTAGTCATCAGATTGTGAGTATTGGTAGAATATTATGAAATCCTCGTGTAAGGACTATAATTCGGGTTTTGGTTCGTTCATAGGTGGTGTTAGCTAGACAGAACAGTGCTGATGAGGTGAATCCGTGGGCGATTATTAAGGCCATGGCGCCCGATAGGCTTCATTGTGTTTGGATTATAATTGCCGCAATTACTAGCCCCATGTGGCTGATAGATGAATATGCGATGAGAGATTTTAGGTCTGTTTGTTGAAGGCAGGTTAGATTGGCTAGTGTTGCCCCTCAGAGGGCAAGAACGATGAATGGTAGGAACAGGTCTGTTTTTATTGTTGGCAGGATTTGTGTTATTCGGATGATGCCGTATCCTCCCAGTTTTAGTAGAATGGCGGCCAGTACTATAGAGCCGGCAATAGGGGCTTCTACATGAGCTTTTGGTAGTCATAAGTGTAGGCCATAGATTGGTATTTTTGCTAAGAAAGCCCCCAGGCAGGCTACTCATAATATTAGTTCTGTTCAGGGGCTGGTTGGTTGTATTATTTGTATAAATATGGTTGGGGTGTTTGTTATGTTATTGAGAAATAAGATAGTTATTAGTAGGGGTATTGAGGTTGTTAGTGTGTATAGTATGAAGTAAGTGCCTGCGGTTAGGCGTTCAGTTTGTTGTCCTCAGCGTGTAATGATTACCAGAGTTGGAATTAGGGTGGCTTCAAATATAATGTATATTAGGGTTAGGTTGGAGGCTATAAATGTTATAGAGATGAATAGTTGTAGAAGAATGGTGGTTGTAATGAATATTCGTTGTCGTTGTAGTGGTTCTTTAGTTATTGCGTGCTGGCTTGCTATAATTGTTATTGGTATGAGCCAATATGAGAGTGCCAGTAGGGGGGCTGATGTAGAGTCAAGGTGAAGGTGGGGGTTGGAATTAGGTTCCAGTAAGCTTAGACTAAATAGGGCGATTAGGAATGAATATGAGGTTGTTATTTGGTAGAGTATTTTGGGTTTTATTATTAGAACTATTGGAATAAGTATTGCAGTGGTGTATAGGATTTTTAGCATTATAGTAGGTTTAGATTTTTTAGGAAGTCATTTCCATGGGTTCGTGTGATTGCAACTACTAGACTTAGGCCGACAGCTGCGCTGCATACTGAGATAGTTAGTAGAATAACTGGTATTGGGATTTGTGATATAGTTAATGAGGTTGAAGTGAATACGACTAGTATTGTGAACACAATAAGTATTATTGTTTCTACACACATTAAGGCTAGTATTAGGTGTTTGTATTGTATTGATAGTGTGGTGATAGCGATTATAAATGTTAAGTATATGGTGGTTTTTATTAGTTCCATTACTGTGGCTTATGGTAAGTAAGTTCTTTTGAGTCGAAGTCAAATATCTATTAGACTACTACAGTACTCTGTTCATTCTAGTCCTCCTTGTAGTCATTCGTATAGTAAGCCAAGGGTGAGAATTATTAGTAGTGTTGTAATCAATATGGTGGTTGTGTTAGGGGGGTTGGTGTTTATGCTTCATGGGGTTGGGAGTAGAAGTACGATTTCTAGGTCAAACAGGATAAATAGAATGGCAACTAGAAAGAACTGAATGGAGATAGGGGTTCGAGCATTCCCTAGTGGGTCGAATCCGCATTCGTATGGTGATAGTTTATTAATATCTGGTTTTGTAATGATGTGGATATTGATTGCGTATAGTATTGTTGCTGTTACCATAGCTATAATAATGAGGGTGGCAAGGTTCATTATTTCTTCCCGGTGGGGGCTTAATGCTTGGAAGGCATTTGTACTATTATACTAAAGAAATAGGACCCCCATCAGTATACTGAGATATATAAAAATAGTCACACAATGTCAACGAAGTGTCAGTATCAGATAGCGGCTTCATATCCGAAGTGGTGGGTAGTTGTAAAATGGTGTTTGGTAAGTCGAATTATGCAAATTATTAAGAAAGTAGTTCCGATTATAACGTGAAGTCCGTGAAATCCTGTAGCCACAAAGAATAATGATCCGTACACACTATCTGAGATAGTAAAGGGGGTTTCTATATATTCTGATGCTTGCAGTGCTGTAAAGTAAACCCCCAGTATGATAGTTAGTATGAGGGCGTAGGCTGATTCCTTTTTATTACCGGTTATTAGAGTGTGATGTGATCATGTGATGGTTGCTCCGGATGAAAGTAAGACCGCTGTATTTAGAAGTGGTACTTCTATTGGGTTAAGTGGGGTGATTCCGACTGGTGGTCACTCTGCTCCTAGTTCTGGGGTTGGAACTAGACTTACGTGATATAGTGCTCAGAAAAACCCTAGGAAGAAGAACACTTCTGATGTAATGAACAGGATTATACCATATCGTATGTTTTTTTGTACGCCTTTTGTGTGGTGTCCTTGATAGGTGCTTTCTCGTACTACGTCGCGTCACCACTGAAATATAGTAAGTAGTAGGGTAAGTAGGCCTATTTTAAGCACTGTGGTGGTGTTTGTATGAAATCAGAGGGCTAGCCCTGAGGCTAGGAGTATGGAGCCCATGGCTCCTGTTAATGGTCATGGGCTTGGATCTACTAGGTGGTATTGGTGGAGTTGGTGGGTCATTACGTGTTTTCTTGAAGGTATAGGATAATTAATAGTGCAAATACGTAGGCTTGGATGCAAGCCACTGCTAGCTCTAAAATAGAGAGTAGGAACAGCAATGATCATGCTATAATGCTTAGGGTAATATGTGTGTTAATAAGGTTTATTGTGGCTGTGCTTACTATGGTTATGAGTAGGTGGCCGGCTGTAATGTTAGCTGTGAGTCGTACCCCTAGTGCTAGAGGTCGTATTAGCAGACTAATTGTCTCGATAATGACTATAAATGGGACTAGCGGGGTTGGGGACCCTTCTGGAAGTATGTGGGCTAGTGTGATTGATGGTTTTTTTACTATTCCGGTAATGACTGTGGCCAGTCATAGTGGGATGGCTATGGCTATGTTTATTGATAGTTGAGAGGTTGATGTGAATGTGTATGGTAATAAGCCTAATAAGTTTGAAAGTAGGATTATGATTAATAGGCTAGTTAGGATTTTACACCATTTTTGTCCGTCTAAGGACAGTGGGTTGGTTATGTTTAATATAATGGTCTTGAGGAGCCAGGTGATTGCGGTTGTTATTCGATTTCCTAGAAGTCGTGGTTTGTGGTGAATTAATATGATTGGGATCAATATTGATAGGGGGGCTGTTGGTATTATTAGTAGTTCTGGGGTTATAAACTGTTCGAATATATTTATAGTCATGGTAGTGTAATTGGTGGTTTATTGTGTGAAGGCGGGGTTGTGGGGTTTATTGTTATTATAGTGGTTTTAATTTTTTGTATTATTAAGTGTAGTGTTGTTCAGGTTCATAGGAAGGTTATTAGGGTGTAGATAGTATCAAGTTGTGGCATATCACTGAGGAAAGTGTGTTTCTTCTTCAACTTAAAAGGCTAATGCTATATAAAGCTTCTCAATGATTGTTCTGAGATCAGCCATTGTTCGAAGTGATTCAGTGGAATTGCTTCTACTGCGATGGGTATAAAACTATGATTTGCTCCGCAGATTTCTGAGCATTGGCCAAAAAATACCCCAACTCGTGATGTGGCTAGTGGGAGTTGGTTTAGTCGTCCTGGGACTGCGTCTACTTTTACCCCAAGAGAGGGGATTGTTCATGAGTGGAGAACGTCTTCTGCAGTTACTACGATGCGGGTTTGTAGTCCGGCTGGTATAACTATGCGGTGGTCTACTTCAAGCAGTCGTGATGAGCCATTTTGTAGGTCTTTAGTTTGGACTATGTAAGAGTCAAATGAGATTTTTGTTTCATCTGAGTATTCATAGTTTCAGTATCATTGGTGTCCTGTTGCTTTAATAGTTAGATAGGGGTTGAACACTTCTTCTATTAAATATAAGGATCGGACTGATGGTAGGGCTGTTAGAATTAAAATTATAATTGGGGCAGCCGTTCAGGCTGCTTCTAATTGTTCTACTTCTTCTGTTGGGTCATTATGGGTGAGGGTTGTTGTGGTTGCAGTTAGTGTAAATATTGTAATCACTATGGTTATTAAACAGGTGAGTAGAAGGACGTGATCGTGTAGGAAGATTACTTCTTCTATGGTTGGTCCTATGGCTTCTTGTAGTGAAAGTTGTCCTGCGTGTGGCATTGAGGACCACAGAGACTGTGATTTAGCCATGACAAAGCTATGTAATGTGTTTACTAGGTTCTCGGGAAGATAGCATAATATGCGGTTGACTTGAAATTAACAGATGGCAGATTGAACCTGTCTTTTCTCGGGTCAGGGTCATTCTATATAAGAGATAAGGTTTCGAATTGAAGCATAGGTGTTGTTTAGTATGAATGTTGGTTCTGTGTGTGTGTGATAAGGTGGGGGAGAGCCAAAAAATCATTCTACGTGTGTTTTTTTTCCAAGTGGTATGTTAACTAGTCGTTTGCATGTTAGTGCTTCTCATACAATAAATAAGGATATAAGTACTGCTACTATGGAGATAGTTGATCCGATAGAAGATAGTGTGTTTCATAGTGCAAAGGCATCTGGAAAGTCTGAGTATCGTCGTGGTATGCCAGATAGTCCTAAAAAGTGTTGTGGGAAAAAAGTTATATTTACTCCTGTAAATATTACTCAAAATTGGGTTTTTGTTATAGTTTGATTTAGGGTGTATCCTGTGAATAGTGGAAATCAGTGGGTTAGTCCCCCCATAATAGCGAATACTGCACCCATTGATAGGACGTAGTGAAAGTGTGCTACTACATAGTAGGTGTCGTGAAGTACAATGTCTAGTGATGAGTTTGCAAGGATAATTCCGGTTATTCCGCCCACGGTAAATAAAAAGATGAACCCCAGTGCCCAGTAGATAGGGGTTTGTCATTTGATTTGGCCACCTGCTAGGGTGGCTAATCAGCCAAATACTTTGATTCCGGTTGGGATTGCGATAATTATTGTTGCTGCTGTAAAATAGGCTCGACTGTCAATATCTAGCCCTACGGTGAATATGTGGTGGGCCCAAACAACAAAGCCTAAGATAGCAATAGATATTATTGCTCAAATCATACTAGTATATCCGAATGTGTTTTTTTTACCAGTGTAGAATGTGATAATGCTTGAGACGATTCCAAACCCGGGCAAGATTAGAATGTATACTTCTGGATGGCCAAAGAATCAAAATAAGTGTTGAAATAGTACCGGGTCCCCTCCTCCACAGGGGTCAAAGAAAGAGGTGTTTAGATTACGGTCAGTTAATAGCATGGTAATTGCTGCTGCTAGTACGGGTAGGGCTAGTAGAAGTATAATAGCAGTGATTAAGACCGATCATACAAATAATGGGATATTAAATATGGGTATAGATTTAGGTTTTATGTTGATACATGTCGTGATAAAATTAATTGCTCCCAGGATGGAGGAGGCGCCTGCTAGATGCAAGGAAAAAATTGCTAGGTCTACTGATGGGCCTGAATGTACTAGGTTTCCCGATAGTGGTGGGTATACGGTTCATCCTGTGCCGGCCCCAGCTTCAACATAGGAGGATGATAATAGGAGTAGTAGTGCTGGTGGTAGTAGTCAGAAGCTTATGTTGTTTATCCGTGGAAAAGCTATGTCAGGGGCTCCAATTATTAGTGGGATTAGTCAGTTGCCGAAGCCTCCGATTATGATTGGTATTACTATAAAGAAAATTATAATAAATGCGTGGGCTGTGACTAGAACATTAAAGATCTGATCGCTGCCTAATAGTGAGCCTGGTTGGGTTAGCTCCATTCGTATAAGAATGCTCAGGCAGGCTCCGATTAGGCCAGACCATGCGCCAAATAGTAGGTATAGGGTTCCGATATCTTTGTGGTTTGTTGAGAATAGTCAACGAGTGATGAACACAGGTAGTATGGCTGAATTAAAGCGGTAATTTGTAAAATTATAAATAGGGTATTCCTTGCTATCAGACCCCGAGGTGTAGAACATGTCAGACTGCAAATCTGAAGTCGGCAGCTGCCCGGGGTTTCTCCGTTTTTTCCCCCCGCCCAAAAACGGAGAAGCTAGATTAAAGTCCGCCGGTTTGGACGGCTATCTGTTAATTAGTTTTATGTGGGATCGAGGCCCACTGGTCTAGAGAGCTTTAGTTTACTTAAAATATCTGTGTTGCAAGCAGGAGATGTGATGTTTTTGCAGGCTCTAACAGAAACTAAAGTGGTCTTTTTTTGGGGCTTTGAAGGCTCCTAGTTTAGTATAACTTAAGTTCCTATATGTTTGGTGATAGGGGTAATAGGAGTGTTGTGATTATTGCTATTGTTGAGGTTGCTATTTGGTGTTTTTTATTTGGGGTTCGTCATTTAAGTGGTATTAGTGTGGTGTGGGGTGGTAGGGTTATTGATGATATGTATATTAATCGTATGTATACGTATAGGCTGAGTAGTGATGTTATGGCTATTAAGGTGGCTTCTACGATTATGTTTATGGAGGTTATATTGTTTAGGATTAGTCATTTTGGTATAAATCCTGAAAGTGGGGGCAGTCCTCCTAGTGATAGGATGGTTGTAAGTGAGATTATTATAATGTGTGGGGAGTTAGTTCATATTGTTCCGATGTCTTTAATTGTTATTGAGTTTGTGGTGTTTATTAGTAAGAATATTGGGATTGTAGCTGTAATATAGATTGTAAATGTTAATATTGAGATGTTTGGTGCTATTGTTATGGTTGCTATTATTCATCCTGTGTGGGCGATTGATGAGAAGGCTATGAGTTTTCGCAGTTGGGTTTGGTTGAGGCTTCCAAGGCCGCCTGCTGTGATTGAAAGGGTTGCTGATAGAAGTATTAACGTGATGTTGGTTTTATTGTGGGTTGTGAGTATGATTGTTAGTGGGGCGATTTTTTGTCAGGTTAGAATTGTTAGGGTTGTTAGAGTTGTTGTGCCTTGTGATACGTCTGGGAGTCAGAAGTGGAAGGGTGCTGCTGCTATTTTTATTATTAGGGCTATAGTGGTAATGGTTATTGCTACTGGTTCTGTTATAAGGTGTATGTCTCAGTTTGAGGTGCTTAGAGCGTTTGTTGTGGCTGCAAATAGGATGGTTGTTGAGGCTATGGTTTGGGTTAGGTAGTATTTTGTTGCTGCTTCGGTTGCTCGTGGGTGATTTGGTTTTGAGATAAGGGGAATTATAGAGAGGGTGTTGATTTCTAGGCAGACTCAGGTTATTAGTCAGTGTGTTGTTGATGTGATTATGGTAGTACTTAAGATAATGCTTGTTGTGATGATTAATCAGGATGTTAGGTTAATTAGCAGGGGCCGTGTGGCATTTTCGGGGTATGGGCCCGATAGCTTGATTAGCTGACTCTGCTGTAGAAAGTAGTATATTGGTAGTATAGAAAGTTTTGGGCTTTCTGGTTTAAGTTCGATTCTTGACTTTCTAGGGTTATTAAGGAGATGATTTGAACATCTGTATTGAGGTTTTAAGCCTTTTGCATGGCCGGGCTTTGCTACCTTAATTTATATAAAAATACGGGGGATATTAGGAAGTAACCCGAAAGTAACTATTTTTATGGCGGGGGTATTTTGGCATTTGAAAATTATTTCTGGAGGAAAAAAGTAAAATACCGGGTTATAAAAATTGTGTTGGGTATTTTTATATTAAACAGTTTTCTCGGGGCGGGTGAGGGGGTGTAAAAATAGTTCTATAGAATTTTGGGATTGTGAGGAATATTGTATTTTTGTCGTATGTTTTGTTTTCAAATTTAAAAAACGGGGTGTTGAAAATTTTTTTATTGCGGTGAACTTATAATAATGGAATGGTGAAAATTTACGGTCAAGGAAAAAATATGTCTAACAAACATGAAGAATTATCGGCGGGTAGGGAATGTGCTAGGCCAAGAATCGAGCTCCACCCGGACTGGATGGTCTACCCCGGTGAGGGGAACGGTAACGAGCATATATGGGTGTCAGGTGAAAGGTAGAGAAAAAAAGGACAACCAGGGGTGGATCGAGCATACGTGATAAGAACATGAGAGTGAATGTACCAATATAAAGGGTGCGACCAAATGCCTCTTAAAAAGCAAGTAGGGCGGGGTGGTTCCGGACCATTGAGATGATCTTGAGAGTGTAACCAGCGGCCTTGGAAAAAACACTAAGGGAGGAGTTACAGTATATGGACGTGAGAAGCGGGACTGTGTGCTTTCAGTGGAAGGATAGAGGGTTTCACGGGCTGGACTAAATCATGGGACACCACTTGGAACAGGATAGTCATGGTTACTAATAATGGATAGCCGAAGATAACATGGAACGTTAGGGTAATGCGGAGGTAAATTTCGTGTTTTATACCAGTTTTTTTATACAAATAATTATAGTATAATTCCCGTTTATTAGGCGTGAGGCAAATCATTAATGTATAATTATACATAGTGAAATAAAGATTAATAGCTAAGAGATACATTATAGTCGGAATTGGGATTAAACGTGTGGGGGGGGGTAGGGGGGGGGTCCTAGGAGGATTGTTTATTTTTTTGTCAAAGAGTAGTTTAAGTAAAATGCTGGCTTTGGGGGGCGGGAATGTTGTTGGTTCCGTGCCTACTCTATCAAGGTAGTCCTTGCTCGGGCACGCCCCCATTGTGGCGGTGTGCCCGAGAATGCTGTGGTGGTGGAAGTGTTAAGTAGGCACATAGCTAGGGTGAGTGGTAGGTATTGTTTTCATAGAAGATGTATTAGTTGATCATATCGGAATCGGGGGTATGAGGCTCGGATTCAGAGGAATAGTGTTGTTAGTGTTATTGTTTTTGCTATAAGGTTGATTGTGAATAGTTGTGGGTTTGTTGTTCCTGGGTTCAGAAATATTATGGTTGATAGGGTGTTTATTAGTAAGATGTTGGTGTATTCTGCTAGGAATAATAGTGCGAATGGTCCGGCTGAGAATTCTACGTTGAATCCGGATACTAATTCTGATTCTCCTTCTGTTAGGTCGAACGGGGCTCGGTTGGTTTCTGCTAATGTAGATGTGAATCATATTATGGCTAGTGGTCATGATGGTAGTAGTAGTCATATATGTTCTTGAGTTTCTATAAAGAGTATTAGTGAGTATCCTCCTGATAGGATGGCTATTGAAATAATGATTAATCCAAGGGTGACTTCGTATGAGATGATTTGTGCCACGGCTCGTATGGCCCCCATAAGGGGGTATTTTGAGTTGGAGGATCAGCCGGATCATAGAATTGTATAAGTGAATATTCCAGACATAGCTATGATAAATAGTAGTCCAAGGTTTATGTTTGTTAGTGTGGATGGTATTGGTATTGGTGCTCAAGATATTAATGCGATAGTTAATGCTATGATTGGGGATAGTGTGAATAGGATTGGTGAAGATATGGTGGGTTTTGTAGCTTCTTTTGTAATTAGTTTTAGGCCGTCTGCAATTGGTTGCAGTAGGCCTATTGGGCCCACTAGGTTTGGGCCTTTGCGGTGTTGTATGTATCCTAGGAGTTTTCGTTCTAGTAGGGTAAGAAATGCTACAGCTATAAGAATTGACAGGATGTAAATTAGGGAGTTGGTAATGTTTAGTAGGATCATAGAATTATTAAGGTGTTGTCTTAATTAACCTTGTCTAGGTTTGGGTTTCAAAAAGGTGGTTTTAGGTTGTGGTTTATGTTTTGTTAAAGCGTGCTGGTAGTAGTGGCTTTGCTTTATCTGTCCTTTCGTACTGGATGGAGCATATTCATAGATAGAAACCGACCTGGATTGCTCCGGTCTGAACTCAGATCACGTAGGACTATTAATCGTTGAACAAACGAACCCTTAATAGCGGCTGCACCATTAGGATGTCCTGATCCAACATCGAGGTCGTAAACCTTCTTTTTGATATGGGCTCTTGAAGAAGATTGCGCTGTTATCCCTGGAGTAACTTGGTTCAATTATCAGCAGTGCTGGGTCATTTGTTGGCTTGTTGGCCTGGTTTTGTGGTATGAGGTAAAGTCATGGTGTTTGGAAGTTCTTTTTTTTTCCAAGGTCGCCCCAACCGAAAGTAGCTATTATGCGTTTTAATAGTTTAGTTTAAGCTTCACAGGGTCTTCTCGTCTTATGTTGTCATTCTAGCTTTTTTACTAGGAGATCAGTTTAATTGATTTATTATAAGAGACAGTTGGACCCTCATTTTGCCTTTCATACAGGTCTATAATTAGTAGACAAATGATTACGCTACCTTTGCACGGTTAGGGTACCGCGGCCGTTTAATTGTTCACTGGGCAGGCGTTGCCTTTAATATTTGTTAGGCTAAAGGTTATGTTTTTGTTAAACAGTTGGGGTCTTTGTTTGCCGAGTTCCTTTTATAATGGTTGATCTTTCTTTATAATGCGCCTGTGTCGGGGTCACAGTTTATTTTGAGGTGTGTAAGTGGTTAGTTTATGCCTATTATGGTCTGTTAATGGCTAGTGGTTTATCCGGGTCTAGCAGATAGGTGCATATAGAGAGGTTGTCTTATTATTAGTTCTAGCATAATAACACCCATATGGTATGGGTCTACCTTTAGTTAGTTTGGAGTTTTTAGTTAATGTTTGAATTTTTGGTTAAATTCTTTAACGATATTTTGTTAGTTGGCTGCTTTAAGGCCTACTGGGTTTATAGAGGTTGTTTTCTCTCAAATTCAGGTTGTATCCTGTGTCAATAGGGCTGTACCCCTATTGATTGTCCTTATATAATAAATAGTTATTGTTTTGGTTTAAGGTTGAACTTAGATTCTTTTTTGGGTAGCCAGCTATCTCCAGATTCGGTAAGCGTTTCACTTCTACTTTTAAGTCTTCCCACTCTTTTGCTACAGAGAAGGGTGTGCCCATTAGGCTGCTTTAAAGTAGCTCATCTGGTTTCGGGGTGGAGGCTATGATTCTTCTTGTCTTGTGTTTCTTGCTGGACCATGATACGAAAGGTACAAGGGTTAATCTTTGCTGTTTTTTGCTTAAGTGGTTCCCTTGCGGTACTTTCATTATTTTGTTGACTGTTCGATCTCATCTACTTGGTGGGTCAAATGTTTTGTTTTATTGTGTTGTTGTATGTTTGGGTTAATTATGTGTCAGCTCAAAAAGATTTGTATAATGTCGTTCGAGTGTAGGTCGAATGCTTTGTGTAAGCTACTTTTTGTATCTAAGCACACTTTCCAGTACGCTTACCATGTTACGACTTGCCCTGCTTTGGGTTGTGGTTTGTGTTTATGTATGGTTTTTAGTTGATTAACAGGGATGACGGGCGGTGTGTACGCACCTCATTGCGTTGGTTTCAGCTGGGCATATTGTTCTCAGCATACTGCTAAATCCGCCTTCAGTTTCTTATTTCATAGATTAATTCGTATTTTCTGTGTTGGAAAATGTAGCCCATCTTGTTCCCACCCATAAGTTACACCTCGACCTGTCGTATTAGTGGGGGCTATTAGGCTCACTTTGTTTCTTTCACAAGGTAGGCTGGCGACGGCGGTATATAGACTGTAGGCTAGAGTGGGTCGGGTTTATCGTGGGGTATCGGTTATTAGACAGGCTCCTCTAGGTTGGTTTGAGGCACCGTCAAGTCTTTTAAATTTTAAGTTTTTACTCGTAGTTATTTGGCGAACAATGGGTTATTTAATTGTTGTGTTATAGTTGGGCATAGTAAGGTATCTAATCTTAGTTTGTGTCCTAACTTTCACGAGTGGTAGTTGTTTGGTGTTAGGGTTTGGTTAGTGTGGCTTATGGCTTTTTACGGCCTAGTTTATCTTCGTTCCTAGTGTTTTAACTAATTATTGGTCGTGCTTTACGCCGTTAGTATTATTTTGGGTCTGTCGTATAACCGCGGTCGCTGGCACGGATATTAACCGGCCCTGAGTGCCCCTTGCTAGGTCAAGCTTTCGCTTATGGCCTAATATTATCTACTGCTGTTGACCCGTGGGGGTGTGGCTTGGTTTAGTGCTTGGTGTTGTGGGCTTATAGTGCCTGATACCTGCTCCAGAACTAATGTGGTAGTGGGCTATTTCACTGTAGTGGTGAGTCTTGCATGTATAATTAGGGGCATAAGTAATAAGGGGTTTAAGACCAAGACCTTAATGTAATCAGGTGTAACCGTCTTAGCATTTTCAGTGCTGTGCTTTAGGGTAAGCTATGATAAC